ACGGAATCCCCCTCGAAGAAGACAAAGAAAGAGGGGGTAGGTTCCGTTGAGCTCTTAATAATCATACTATTTTTTTCGTATAAATGATAAAAAAAAATGGACCGCTTTGCTAATATTTCAAAAAACTACATTTTTTTATGATGTTTTTAGAAAATTAACTTCATTTCAGACTTTCTGTTCTTCAATAGTATCTGTCGAGACTTTCAAAATTAAAGAGGTTCTGTTTGTTCAAAAAATTTTACTATATTTTTTGTTTGTCCACCACTACTACTTATTTTATGTACTAAACCTAAAAAGGGGTTTATGATAAACCTCGAAAAAAATGAAACTACAAATAGGAGTCTTTGACGAACAGGGTCAAGAATAATTATTATTTTGACACAAGTAAAGGGTTGTAGAAAATTCCTAATCTTGTGTCAAAGACTCGGAAGACAAATAATCCCTCTTAGAATGCCTTGTTCCTCTCATTTATTTTATACTTTAGTTTCTATTTTCCGCTTATTTTTTTTATACTATGTTTAGTCTAATGTGATTCAGTCTATGGTATTTAAATCTGACAATAGTGACATAATCATACCCTTTCGAGTTTGATTGAAAAAACAATACTATCACTAGTAATGCGGTACAAGTAATTTGCAAAATCTAATAGAAAAAAACAATATAAACAAAACAAGCAAAAGGATTTTCATAAGTTTTTGGTCATAGAGAATTACATAACACAATTTCCAACAAGAATTTGGTTATTTTTATAACTTGGTATTGATAAATCCGCGGATCTAGAAATTCATTTCGGATAATTGAACCTTCTCAAACTGTTTCTTTTTAAGAACCAAAAAGATTTGTGCCAAAATAATAGATGCCAAAAAGAGCAAAAGGCCTTGTATGCGTAATGGATCTTGAAGGACTATTTCGGCATCCCCCTGACCAAATCCACCCACATTAGGATTACTTGTTAAGGGTTGATCCAGTTTAATAGATTCGCCCTCGGAAACAAGAAGTTCTGGTCCTGCAGGGATAATATCAACCACTTGACGTCCATCCAATGCATCCACTATGGTTATTTCGTATCCCCCTTTTTCTTTTCGTATGATTTTGCTTACTATACCCGCCGCTGTAGCGTTATAAACATTATTGTTACTCTTGCTCCCGTCGGGATAAATCTGACCCCTTCCCCTGTTTCCGCCTACGTATATGGGATATTTTAAGAAGTGAACATCTTTCTTAGTAGCGGGGTCCGGGGAAAGAATAGGAAAGGTGATTTCACTATATTTTTGACCAGGAACAGGACCTATCACAAGAATATTTTTTTTAGTGGGGCGATAGCTCTGAAAAGACAGATTTCCCATCTTTTCTTTAATCTCGGGCGAAATACGATCGAGGGGGGCTAATTCAAAACCCTCAGGTAAAATAAGAACAGCCCCTACATTCAAAGCCCCTTTTTTACCATTAGCAAGAACTTGTTTCAGTTGCAGATCATAAGGAATTCGAACAACTGCTTCAAATACAGTATCGGGCAGTACCGCTTGTGGAACCTCGATATCCACGGGTTTGTTCGCCAAATGACAATTGGCACATACAATACGTCCAGTCGCTTCTCGTGGATTTTCATAACTTTGCTGTGCAAAAATGGGATACGCATTTGAAATGGGTGCCCGAGTTATTATATATATGATGAGCGATACAGAAATGAATCGAATAATATCTTCCTTTATCCAAGAAAAAGTATTTCTAGTTTGCATGGTCCAATCATTGATCCCCAAAATTTCTACAATAAAATTAGATAAGGAACTATACTAGTGACTTATCTACGATTCTGCTATTTACTAAAATAATTTGGGTGGAATATTGAAGGAATCCCCCGGGGTGGCTAGAAAGAAAAAGAATAAGTACATTTTTTACTCTTTTACTTATGTACAATGTAACAAACATTCTAATTGGACCGTTCGATCATTTTTCAATCATTCATTGAATGATAAATCACTACAAGTGACGGAGATACGCGATTTAAATAACGAAAAATAAAATATTTGAAAATTGTATCTAAAATGACTGGAAAAGTAGAAACAAGACCGGATATAATTTGCTCATAATGATCAAATCCAAAATCTATGTAGATAGAACCAATCATTAGTTCCCAACCATGGGGTGAATGGAATCCTATGCATAAATCGGTTAATAAAAGAATAGAAAAAGCTTTTATTGTGTCGCTTAAATTATATATAAATTCTTGAAGACAAGAGTTAAGAAAAATAAGGTCTTTATTACCTAGAATAGAATAAACACTTAGAATAAGGAAATAAATTATATTTGTTGAGAAATGTAAAATCGTATGTATACGACTCTCATTGTGCACTTTAATCAATTGGATCGTTTCTTTGTAGACTCCAGCATGAAGCTTTTGTAAACGCCCTTCCGGGTAGTCTTTTACCATTTTGTCGAAGAGGGATAGGTCCTCTAATTCTATGAATTTTTTTAGAATACCCTTTTCTTCACTATCATTCAAAAAAATTTCAGAGGGCCTAGTATTCCACCAATTATTAACCCAAGATTCCAGACTTTTGTTAAATGTAAATGAGAGAGTGATCCACCAAGGCAAAAATACTATAGATGCAAGATATAGAAGGGAAATAAATGCTTTATTTTTTGCCATTTGCCCGTCTGTGAATTTTGAAATGAACTTGGCTCATTCGTTGACTCTATACGATACTAATATTTCTATCAAGTATCAGTTCTATTACATTACAAGTCTCGAGCCTAAATCCCTATTTTTTATTTGTGATTCGGTAAAGTGTTTGGTCCTTGAATTTAGAAAGAATAGAGGAAAACAATATAGAATATAGAAATAGAATAATAAAGAGTCCAAGAATGACTAAATAAACTCGAATATTATATATAATATTCTTTCAATATATATCAATTGCTCAAAGTCGAAGAAATTATCTCCTTTGGATGACTGTATGAAAGAGCCATTTTTTTTAATGAATATTTTTTTAATTTCGAGACGCAAGAACTCCCCGGGTATCAAGATATCAAAAAATTTCGAAAAAAAAACTCGCCGGTGACCCGCAGTACAGGAATAATTAATAGAAATTCTTTATTCCGAAATGTTGTGATATATGAGATGAATCTATTATTTAAATTTCTTACTTCTTTTGTTAATGAATTGATTTCAGTGGATTTAACTACGCATAAAAAAAAAAGAATTTGTGGGCAAAAATTATTTCGTTGTTACGTGTATGTTTACTTTTTTTGTTCTAATCAGAGTTCATAAGTTTTGCTATAGAAAAAAGAGAATTCTTGAGTTATCGTTTTTTCTTTACCTTTTGCTAAGAATAAGAAAGCTTTCACTTTTTTTTTTCAAAAAACTTCAATTGGTACACGCAAGAAATAGGCCAATTCAGCGGCTTTCTGTTCAATTTCTCGTAGAGTCAAATTCTCATCGATACGAGTCAAGGGAATGGACCCCTGGCCCCTGATTTCGATATAAAGTATAGGACGAAAAAAAAAACCCTCCTTAACTTCCATTCTGATGGATTGAATGTCTTTCATAAGGAATCGCAGGAGGATCCGACGATTTTTTCCAGGAAATCCCCAACGAAAAATACACACGATTCCTTCTTTTATATCGAATCGATCATAACCGCTACCTACATTCCACGCAATTGTGCACCACAAATATGAACTAATAAAAAAACCCGCAATCCCATAGAAAGACATCACGATTCCTTGTGGAAAAAAAATGATTTGCTGAGAGGGAAATAACGTTATAAAATACCTACCAAGATAACTATAAATTCCAACCAATAAAAACCCTAATGAACCTAAAAAAAGGATAAAGGCCCAGCAGAAATTACTCGGTTTTCGAGACCCCGCTATAAGTTCTATCCATATCCGGTCTGATCGCCAACTCATACTATACTAGACCTAGTTGCATTGTATTGTAATTGGGAGGTAACATAACCCCAATAAATTGAACTTTCATTTTTTTTGTTTCCGAAGTAACCCTCATCAACTAGTACTATTATGATGTGAAGCTTTAGGAGTAATTCAAAAATTGCTTAGAGTTAAACTAAAAAATAGCATCCCTTTTATTTTTATATGTATATGATTTTTTATAGATATCCCCCAAGATGTAGATATATTTACTTTATGTTTCAGAAATCTTACCGATACCAATTTATTTTCAAAAAAAAAATTTTCAAAAAGCTATAAGTCATTTACTCATATATGATGTTTATGCATACGAGCTTCTGCTCGGAGGAACCTACTCGTTCTACTAAATAGATATTTGTGTTATGTTCCAAGTAAGCCTAAGTCTTTGAAAAAATAGAAAAAACAAGATTGAACCCCATAATATCTAAAAAATCGTGTTTTTTTGAACATGAAGAAATAAAGAAACCATAGCAATTGCCGGAAATACTAAGCCCACTAAAGGCACAAAAATAGCGGGTAAGTTGCTGATAATTGTCATAGAATGGTTACCTCGATTTAATATTTATACCTGTTATTTATTGTTATATTAACATTTTAACCTGTTATAAAGATATTTTATACTTCATATATAATTCTACTAGTATAATTATATATGAAGTGAGTATTGAATATATACAAGGAGATATAAAAAATAAGAGTATATATTATTATATATACTAAGATATAATAAGGAATAAATAGAATAGGGAGTAAAAATACTAATATCTATAGAGATACTAATATATAATCTATTATATTAAGTATATAATAAATGGAATGGAAATCAAAAGTGTAACTAAATGGGCTTATTCATCTTTCTATATGATAATCCACTTAGTTTTTATTATTGGTCTGTTCTATTTATTCTAATTTTTTTTCTAGTATATTAGAATTTTAATTTAATATCGATAAAAAAAATCCCCATAATTCTTTCTACAAGTAAATCTTATGTTACTAAAGACAAATACATTCTTGAGACTTTTACTTTCATCCCTATAAACTAAATAAGTACTCAGTCGCCCCCAAAC